TGAGTTCATGAATTATGGCCAACAAACAGTACGAGCCGCAAGGTATATTGGTCAAGGTTTTATGATTACCTTATCACACGCGAATCGTTTACCTGTAACTATTCAATACCCCTATGAAAAATTGATTACATCCGAGCGTTTCCGCGGCCGAATCCACTTTGAATTTGATAAATGCATTGCTTGTGAAGTATGTGTTCGCGTATGTCCTATAGATCTGCCCGTTGTTGATTGGAAATTGGAAACTGATATTAGAAAGAAACGATTGCTTAATTACAGTATTGATTTTGGAGTATGTATATTTTGTGGTAATTGCGTTGAGTATTGTCCAACAAATTGTTTATCAATGACTGAAGAATATGAACTTTCTACTTATGATCGTCACGAATTGAATTATAATCAAATTGCTTTGGGTCGGTTACCAATGTCAGTAATTGACGATTACACAATTCGAACAATTTTAAATTTGCCTGAAATAAAAACTTAATAACTCATTTTGATCTAAAAGAATGAGTTATTAAGTTTTTATTTGGTGAATAACTAGAATTTTATTAATATATTCATAATTATATTGATTATATTGATTAGGAGACGAGAATCATGTTTTAATTTATATTAAATAGATTTATATGACTATATTGAGGATTTCCAAATATATAGATTTAAATTACTCTTTCGAGAGATTAGGCCAATAACTATATCTACATCAATCCATATCCATGAAAATGGAATTTTTCATTTAATAATAATAATAATTAAGAACTATTATAAAAAAGTAGATTTCCCTCTTTTTTCCTGACCGGGTGTCAATAAAGTTATGAAAGATTTTGATTTATTTATCTCTTATTTTATATATAATGGATTTACCTGGACTAATACATGATTTTCTTTTAGTCTTTCTGGGATTGGGTCTTATATTAGGGGGTCTGGGAGTAGTATTACTTCCCAATCCCATTTATTCTGCCTTTTCATTGGGATTTGTTTTTGTTTGTATATCTTTATTCTATATTCTATCAAACTCGCATTTTGTAGCTGCCGCGCAGCTCCTTATTTACGTAGGAGCCATAAATGTTTTAATCATTTTTGCTGTGATGTTCATAAATGGTTCAGAATATTCCAAAGATTTCCGCCTTTGGACCGTGGGAGATGGAGTAACTTCCGTGGTCTGCACAAGTATTTTTTTTTCACTAATTACTACTATTCCAGATACGTCATGGTACGGGATTATTTGGACTACAAAAGCAAGCCAGATTATAGAGCAAGATCTGATAAGTAATAGTCAACAAATTGGGATTCATTTATCAACAGATTTTTTTATTCCGTTTGAATTTATTTCACTAATTCTTTTAGTTGCGTTAATCGGCGCAATTGCTGTAGCTCGTCAATAATAACTCTTTAGAACCGGAAAACCCTTGTTATGAGCTATCACATGCATTTCCTTTTTCTATTTGACTTTGGTCTTTATTAGTTTGATCTATTCCCAATATATTCCTTTATTTCATTATTCTAGTCAATCCAATTGGTTAAATTGTTGTTCATATTGAAATGAATCGAGATTGATGAGGAGTTGGTTAATGATGCTCGAACATGTACTTGTTTTGAGTGCCTATTTATTTTCTGTCGGTCTATATGGATTGATTACAAGTAGAAATATGGTTAGGGCTCTTATGTGTCTTGAACTTATATTAAATGCGGTTAATCTAAATTTTGTAACATTTTCTGATTTTTTTGATAGTCGTCAATTAAAAGGAGCAATTTTTTCTATTTTTGTTATAGCTATTGCAGCTGCTGAAGCCGCTATTGGACTCGCTATTGTTTCATCAATTTATCGTAACAGAAAATCAACTCGTATAAATCAATCTAATTTGTTGAATAAGTAATATTATCCTATTAAAATAAAATTAGAATTTTCATAAATCAATTAAAATTAGCATGTGTGCCACGTAAGGTATGATCATGTTATCACAAAGATAAGAAATCAAAGTAGTTTGGCACTGTCAATCCAGAAAAAACCGGGTAACTCATCGATTCATCTAGTATTAGTATTTAAATATATAATTCATTTATCAAGTTACTAGATTGAAACTTTATCACGTTCAAAAATATCGATCCAATGTCGCATTCAGTAAAGATTTATGATACATGTATTGGGTGTACTCAATGTGTCCGAGCCTGTCCTACGGATGTATTAGAAATGATACCTTGGGACGGATGTAAAGCCAAACAAATAGCTTCCGCTCCAAGAACAGAGGATTGTGTCGGCTGTAAGAGATGCGAATCCGCCTGCCCAACGGATTTCTTGAGTGTTCGAGTTTATTTATGGCATGAAACAACCCGCAGTATGGGTATAGCTTATTAATACGTTACAGAAACCTCTCCTTGAGTCCATTTTTTTTTACCGCCAAAACATGTGCCCAAAAATAAGATATTTTTGGGCACATGTTTTTCTGGTCCAAGCGTATCTTGTCTTTACCACGAACAAATTTCCTTGGTTAACAATAAT